CTACAGTAAAAATCCTAGTATAAAAAATATCTATGTAACCACGATTATATGACCAATTGTATATCACATTTTCCACTTGGTCCAAGAGAATTCTCTTGGGGCCCCCCTTTACAAACAAATTGACTAAGTCCAAATTCGGTAGAGATGAATAAACAGATCCATATAAAATAGATGCTATAAATAATCCAAAAAGAGCTATACTGACCGAAAAAACTGCATTTTTCAAAAAATCATACCAATCTGAGGAACCATTCAAATTTGGATGGAAAAAGTTTGTGGACGGAGTTAACCATTTCGATAATAGATCAAAATCTATTACTCCTTGATCAAAATGAATTCCGATTGATCCAACGAATAAAGTAAATAGTACCAATACAAGCAGAGGAAATAACATAGTATTGTCCGACTCATGAGGATAGGTGTAAGTATATTTATTTCTAAAGTGAGTACTAAAGTATCGTATTCTATTTCTTCCATTATCATCAATTTGATATGTATCCTTTGAAAAAAAGGAGACCTTATTATTCATTGTTGATAAAAGTAAATTTCTATTGACTGCTTTTGGCACTTTTTTTCCCCATAAAGATATTGAATAGAAAGAACTATTTTTAGTGCTACTGTAATTTTGAAAATGAATGCGCAAATGTCCATCAAAGGTAAGTAAATACATCCGAAACATATAAAATGCGGTTAATCCCGCTGTAAAGGAAGCTATTATTGCGAAAGTTGGTGAATACAACCAACTATCGTTAAGAATTTCATCTTTGGACCAAAAACAAGCAAGAGGCGGAATACCACAAAGGGAGAGTGTACCTAAGAAAAAGGTAATTCTTGTAATTGGAACATATTTTGTTAAACCGCCCATAAGAACCATATTTTGACTTTTATCTGGTGAATATCCAACAATGGGTTCCATTGAATGAATAATTGATCCGGATCCCAAAAACAATAAAGCTTTCGAATAGGCATGAGTGATCAAATGGAATAAAGCGGCTCGATAAGAACCTATACCCAGAGCTAACATAATATAACCCAATTGAGACATTGTCGAGTAAGCTAAACTTCTTTTAATGTCTCTTTGAGCAAGAGCCAAAGTAGCTCCTAATAGTACTGTTATTACGCCTATTGAAGAAATTATATTCATTATGGAAGGTATAACTATGAAAAGAGGAAGAAGCCGAGCTACAAGAAAAATTCCCGCTGCTACCATAGTAGCAGCATGTATAAGAGCAGAAATGGGAGTGGGTCCTTCCATAGCATCAGGTAACCATATGTGAAGGGGGAATTGTGCGGATTTAGCAACTGCACCAACGAATAAAAAAAAAGCACACAGAGTAGCAAATAAGGAATTTACTCCATTATGATGAACCAAGTTATTAACTATTTCGAACAAATCCCGAAATTCTAAACTACCAGTTATCCAATAAAGTCCTAAAATTCCTAATAATAAACCAAAATCCCCTATACGATTGGTTACAAAAGCTTTTTGGCAAGCACTTGCCGCACTCGGTCGTGTGAACCAAAAACCTATTAATAAATAGGAACACATTCCTACAAGTTCCCAAAAAATATAAATTTGTATCAAATTGGAACTAGTAACTAATCCTAACATAGAACTATTGAAAAAACTCATATAGGCAAAAAATCTCAAATATCCTTGATCGTGAGACATATAATTGTCACTATAAATAAGAACCATAATTCCAACAGTAGTAATTAATATTGACATAATAGAAGTAAGTGGATCGATCAAGTGTCCGAACTCTAAAGAAAAATCATTATTGACGGTCCAAGACCATAGATATTGATAGATAAAATTTCCATTTATTTGCTGAATAGATAGATTGGCCGAAAATGCCATAGCTATACTTAGCATCAAAACACTCGGAAAAGCCCACATACGACGAATATTTTTTGTTGCTGTCGGAATAAGCAGAAGTCCAAATCCTATTAACATAGTAACTGGAAATGGAAGAAAGGGTATTATCCATGCATATTTATATGTATGTTCCATAAAAAAAACAAATTTTCATTTTTTTTCTTATAATTTAATTGTTTCCGATTCATCAATTCTTATCGCTTTCGAAAGGAACAATAAAAAAATCAACAAAAAAAGATATGAAAAACTCAACTATTTTTATTTTTCATTATTCTGACTTTTCTCAGATATTGGAAATATTCAAAAGTTCCAATTCAAATGATATGACCAAATAGCTAGATAAAAGTAATTACTTAGTTATTAACTTTCACTTTTAACTAAAGAATTAACTAAAGAAAGATAGTTAATAAAATAAAAAAATGGGAAATATGAGATTTTGAATCATTCTACGACTATACTACCATCCTATTCTGGCAATATGTAATCATATCATATACTATAGTATAGTAAGTAAAAACAATCATACCAAAACAGTCGAATATAAATCATAGTATGCCTCAATAAATAGACTAAAAAAAAAAGACCTAGTTATTCTAGTGATTTTATTTGTAGTAATTACCTAACTCATTGCGGAACTAATTGATTGGATTCCAATCCAATTGGAAAGTATCAGAAATATTCTAATACTCTTTATTTCGTATAGAACTGAAAAAAAAATAACTAAAAATTGAGGTTCTCCTTCTTAGGTAATAGAATGTCTTGTTTAACATATTAACCACTAATTGTAGTTTAAGTTTGAATTTTCATTATAGACACGGCAATATGAGCTTATTCAATTCCAAACTAATAGTCATAAAAATTCCTTTTCGAATTTCCCCCCCCTTTTTTCTTCTATTTTTTTGCCTAGTGTGTTAATATGTGACATTGTTATATATGTGACATGCATGTCATACATATATTTATATATAAATATATAAATAATATATTTTTATTGTATGTTCTGAAAAAACGATTATCGACGAAATTAAGTTAAGTATAGAAAATGACTAAAAAGAACGATCTATTTTGAGCAATACATGTCTTTCACATACAACAATAAAAATGAGTAACTCTTTTTTTTTTGAATGGCAGTTCCAAAAAAACGTACTTCTATATCAAAAAAACGTATTCGTAGAAATATTTGGAAGAAAAAAGGATATTTAGCTGCAATAAAAGCTTTTTCTTTAGCAAAGTCAGTTTCTACTGGAGATTCAAAAAGTTTTTTTGTGCGACAAACAAATAAGAAAATCTTGGAATAATCGGAATTTCCATGGCTAGAAGAATTTCCAATTTTGGAATATGAATAATTCCCTTTAACTAAATGTATTGATGTATTGAACTCAATACAATATTAGTTAGAACTAGCTGCTATGATATGTAGAATAAGAATTTCTCTATCTGTCGGTTCTAAGTATCATTATTTTTTTTTCATTCTAGTTTTTATTAGAATCTATTTATTAATTCGTGAGATGTTTTTTTCCTATTCATTTTCTTTTCACAACGGAAAAATCTTTGTTCATTCTATTTTTCCGTTGTGAAAAGAAAATTGTGATGGATGCGGAAACTCTTTTGTTTTATTATATGCTTAACTCAAGACCAAGTTGGTTTCATAAATACAATATTATCATAATTTTATTTAGAAATTATGTACACAACAAACAACAAAAAGTATTATATTAATTTGATATTATTATATTCATTTTATATTATATATTTTAATTAATTAATTAATACTTAATGATACTAAGAAAAGTATACAAATTGTTAGAAAAATTACTTAAATTTAGTAATTGAATTGTGATACATATGAAATCCTATTTATTTTTTTTTTTTTTTCTAAACGAAAAAAAATCTCTTTGACAATTTAATTTGTTTTTCATTTATCTGATTTCGTGGATTCAATTCAAAATAAATAAAAAATATAAAAAGAGGACAATTCACAATTCTTAGTTTCTGTTTCGACTGAAAACCCAATTTGTATTTCAAGTTACAAGTGTTCCGGGAGAACTTAATATACAGATAGTACGTAAAAATGGATTCTTAAAACGGAACCTACGATGATACTAACCTAAGTCAAAATTATTGAAAATTCAAAGATGAATTTTAAAGAGCTCTTATTTATCAGTTCTAATATTTCCTAAACTATATTGAATCCTTGAATCTAGATCTAGACGATTCAACATGAATTGACTATTATTATTTCAAGTAAGCCGCTATGGTGAAATCGGTAGACACGCTGCTCTTAGGAAGCAGTGCTAGAGCATCTCGGTTCGAGTCCGAGTGGCGGCATACTGTAAAAAAGATACAATGGATCCTATAATGTATTTAATTCCCGATTTCCATTCTGTAATGGGACCTTTTTTATGTATGATATTTGTGACTTTAGAACATATATTAACTCATCTCTCTTTTTCGATCATTTCAATTGTGATTACGATTCATTTGATGACCCTATTAGTACACGAAATCATAGGGTTGCGTGATTCGTCGGAAAAAGGAATGATAGTTACTTTTTTTTCTATAACAGGATTATTAGTTACTCGTTGGATTTCTTCGAGACATTTTCCATTAAGTAATTTATACGAATCTTTAATCTTCCTTTCGTGGAGTTTTTCCATTATTCATCTAATTTCTAAGATATGGAATCATAAAAATGATTTAAGCGCAATAACCGCCCCAAGTGCCATTTTTACCCAAGGTTTCGCCACATCGGGTCTTTCAAGTGAAATGCATCAATCGTCAAGATTAGTACCTGCTCTACAATCTCAGTGGTTAATGATGCACGTAAGTATGATGTTATTGAGCTATGCAGCTCTTTTATGTGGGTCGTTATTATCAGTCGCTTTTCTAGTCATTACATTTCGTAAAAACATCGATATTTTTTGTCAAATAAAAATTTTCTTAATTAAGATTAAGTCATTTTTATTTGACAAAATCGAATACTTGAACAAAAAAAAAAATGTTTTTAAACACACTTCTTTTGTTCCATTTCAAAATTATTACAAATATCAATTAACTCAGCGTTTGGATTATTGGAGTTATCGTGTCATTAGTTTAGGGTTTACCTTTTTAACCATAGGTATTCTTTCTGGAGCAGTATGGGCTAACGAGGCATGGGGATCTTATTGGAATTGGGACCCCAAAGAAACTTGGGCATTTATTACTTGGACCATATTTGCGATTTATTCACATACTAGAACAAATCCAAGTTTGCAAGGTACGAATTCGTCACTTGTAGCGTCTATAGGATTTCTTATAATTTGGATATGCTATTTTGGGATCAATCTATTAGGAATAGGTCTACATAGTTATGGTTCATTCACATTAACATCTAATTGAACAAATTCCATGAGGAATACATAGGACCGTCGTACAATACGTAACGGAAAGTTTATGCAGGTTTTTGAGAACCATTTGAATGATTCCTTGATTCAAATGGTTCTCAAAAACTCGGAATATATCTTATTATAATTCTAATTCACTTTATTTTTTGTGTTGTACAGCTCAAAAATCTTCAAATTCAAAATGCTAAGACTTTGTTTTCTATCTGATTAATGAAAACTATCTATGAAAATAATTAGATAGGATAGTTTGTACCTTGTCAACTGATAGCGAAAGAACAAAATCAGGATAAATACCAATCCCTATTACGGGTAAAAAGATACAGATTGAAACAAATAGTTCTCGTGGTCCAGAATCCACAAAATTGGAGTTTGGAACATTGAATAGTTTGTATCCATAAAACATCTGACGTAACATAGATAATAAATAAATAGGAGTTAATATCATTCCAATTGCCATTACAAAGGTAATTAGTATTTTGGGCATTAAAAGATATTTTGGACTGGTAATTATTCCAAAAAATACTACTAATTCTGCAACAAAACCACTCATTCCTGGCAATGCAAGAGAAGCCATCGAGAAACTACTAAACATGGTAAATATTTTTGGCATTGGGATCGATATCCCCCCCATTTCGTCGAGATAAACAAGACGTATTCTATCACAACTCGTTCCTACCAAGAAAAAAAGTGCAGCACCAATAAATCCATGAGAGAGTATTTGTAAAACGGCTCCGTTGAGTCCCATGTCGGTTATAGAACCAATTCCTATAATTATGAAACCCATGTGAGATACAGAAGAATAGGCTATTCTCTTTTTTAAATTGCGTTGACCAAGAGAGGTTGAAGCTGCATAGATTATTTGTATTGTCCCTATTATTACCAACCAGGGAGAAAATATAGAGTGGGCGTGCGGTAATAATTCCATATTGATCCGAATCAATCCATATGCCCCCATTTTTAATAAGATTCCAGCTAGAAGCATACATGTACTGTAATGTGCTTCCCCATGGGTATCTGGTAGCCATGTATGTAGGGGTATAATCGGCGATTTGACAGCATAAGCAATAAGGAAGCCCAAATAGAATATTATTTCTAATGTCACAGGATATGACTGATTAGCTAATCTTTCAAAATCCAATATTGGTTCATTGGAACCATATAAACCCATACCTAGAACTCCTATTAAGAGAAAAATGGAACCCCCGGCAGTGTACAAAATAAACTTTGTGGCTGAGTACAAACGTTTCTTTCCTCCCCACATGGATAAAAGTAAGTAAACAGGAATTAATTCTAACTCCCACATGAGAAAAAAAAGTAAAAGGTCTCGAGAAGAAAATAATCCTATTTGGCCACTGTACATTGCTAACATCAGGAAATAGAACAATCGCGAATTTCGAGTAACAGGCCAAGCTGCTAAAGTGGCTAAAGTAGTGATAAATCCTGTCAGTAAAATAGGTCCTATGGAAAGTCCATCGATTCCCAGTCTCCAGTGAAAATCAAAAACATTTATCCATTTGAAATCCTCCTCCAATTGAATTAATGGATCATCCAATTGGAAATGATAACAGAACACATAGGTTGTTAGAAGGAGTTCCCATAAGCATATACATATAGTATACCACCTAATTACCTTATTCCCCCTATGAGGAAGAAAGAAAATTGAAGAACCCGCGAATATCGGCAAAACTACAAGTAGTGTTAACCAAGGGAAATAACTCGTGATAAAGACAAGATGCATTTTGACCAAAAAACCCGTGCTCGGAATAATATATTTTCTCGAGTACGGGTTTTTGTCGGTAAAAAGGAATCAAATGATTCAAGTGGAGTTTTTTATAACGTATCAATAAGATAGACCCATGCTGCGAGTTGTTTCATGCCATAAATAAACACGGACACTCAAAAAATCTGTTGGACAAGCGGATTCACATCTCTTACAACCTACACAGTCCTCGGTTCTTGGCGCGGAAGCAATTTGCTTAGCTTTACATCCGTCCCAAGGTATCATTTCCAATACATCTGTGGGGCAGGCTCGTACACATTGAGTACACCCTATACATGTATCATAAATTTTTACTGAATGTGACATTGGGTCTATAAATTCCAGTTTTGAACATAAAAAATTTTCGATCTGGTAAAGTAAAATCAGGAGGAAATGAATTATATATTTATATTGTATTGTAGACACCAGACGAATCAATGGTTTATCAAAAAATCTAATGTTAAAAATCAATATATTTCTAAATCTGTTCATGAGAAAGGACCAAGATACTTTGATTTCCGTTTCAACAACCATGATTATACAAGTCACACATATGACTTCACATTGACATTGGCCAACGGATCATCACTATTTCAATAGTAATATAAAAATATATTACTATACATATTACTATAAAAAAAAGAATAAAAAATGAAAGAATTTATATCTATATTTTATTTATATTATTTTATTATTTATGTCTTTATTTATATTTATATGATAGTTATGACTAATTATTCAACAAATTTGATTGATTGATACGAGTTGATTTTCTGTTACGATAAATCGACGAAACAATAGCTAGCCCAATAGCTGCTTCCGCAGCCGCAATGGCTATAACAAAGATTGAGAAAATGTCTCCTTTTAATTGGCGACTATCAAATATATTAGAAAATGTTACGAGATTTATATTAACCGAATTTAGTATAAGCTCAAGACACATAAGTGCTCTAACCATGTTTCGACTTGTGATCAATCCATAGATACCGATAGAAAATAAGTAGACGCTCAAAAAAAGTATATGTTCAAACATCATTGGCTAACTCCTCATGAATCTCGATTCATTTCAATATGAACAACAATTCAACCAATTTGATTGACCAGAATCGAGTAATTACAGAAAAAAGAGGGTATCAAAAGTAGATTAAATGAAAAACTTTCCCTTTTTCATTGGATTTTGAATTTCTAATAATTGTATTAATTCTAAGTATTTCTTATTGACGAGCCATAGTAATTGCACCTATCAAAGAAACTAAAAGAATTATAGAAATGAGTTCAAACGGAAGATAAAAATCTGTTGATAAATGAATTCCAATTTGTTGAACGTTACTAATAAGGTCCTGTTCTATAATCTGATTTGATCTTGTAGTCCAAATAATTCCATACCATGACGTATCTAAGATAGTAGTAATTAGTGAAAAAAGAATACTTATACAAACCAGTGAAGTGACTCCATCTCCAACAGTCCAAAAATAGGAATCGTTCGAATATTCTGAACCATTCATGAACATAACAGCAAATATGATTAAGACATTTATGGCTCCTACATAAATAAGGAGCTGTGCGGCAGCTACAAAATAGGAGTTTGATAGAATATAGAATAAGGATATACAAACAAGAACCAATCCCAACGAAAAGGCAGAATAAATTGGATTGGTAAATAATACTACTCCTAGACCTCCTAATATAAGAACTGATCCCAGAAATACTAAAAGTATATCGTGTATTGGTCCAGGTAAATCCATTATGTATAACAGATAAATAAGTCGAAATATTTCATGACCTTACTAAATAGTCCAGGAAAGAAAAGGGTGTTACCTTTATTTTTTTTTTTTTTTGTATATGATGGGTTCCCAATTGAATTCAATCTTAATATGGATTAATGTAGATATAGATAAAGTTATTAAAGTTATTGGCCAATCCTACTTTCCTTTTTATCTATTTTCTATTTTTATCTAAAAGAAAAAAGAAAAGAATAGTTGGAATTTTCTATTTTAAAATCATCACTAAACCATATTCTCAGTTTAAAACAAAGAGTGATTCTCAACAATCAATAGTTATTATTTGTAATTTCTGACCAACCCCCCAAAAGCGGCTTGGATCCTTTATATCAAAAGGAAATCTTAGTAATCAGTAACCGTTCTTGAATCAAGGGGGTTATCCTTGTCTATTTTGATTTGAGTCGAATTTATAACTGTTTGAATTGTGTAATCTCCAATTACTGGCATTGGTAACCGACCCAAAGCAATTTGATTATAATTCAATTCGTGACGATCATACGTAGAAAGTTCATATTCTTCAGTCATTGATAAACAGTTTGTTGGACAATACTCGACACAGTTACCACAAAATATACAGACCCCAAAATCAATACTATAATTAAGCAATTGTTTCTTTTTAATATTTTTTTCAAATTTCCAATCAACAACGGGTAGATCTATGGGACATACGCGAACACATACTTCACAAGCAATACATTTATCAAATTCAAAGTGGATTCGACCACGGAAACGCTCCGATGTGATCGATTTTTCATAAGGATATTGAATAGTTACAGGTAAACGATTTGTATGGGATAAGGTAATTATGAAACTTTGACCAATGTACCTTGCTGCTCGTATTGTTTGTTGACCATAATTTATGAACCCGGTCACCATAGGGAACATATTGTGGATCTCCGTGAATAAATTGATGTTTCTTTCTCTTGTTTGAGATCAATTATGAATCTAGAATATCGTTATCTTATTCTATTATTTAGAGTATTTATAGTGAAACAAGTTGGGAAGAAGTTGTCAATAATAGATTACCCAGGGAAATAGGTAAAAGAAATTTCCATCCAAGATTTAATAACTGGTCCATTCTCATTCTAGGTAAAGTCCATCTTGCTGCGATAGGAATGAACAGAAACAAATAAGCTTTAGCTAATGTAATAAATATCCCAATTGTCGTTCCAAAGACTCCATCCATTTGATTTATTCCGAAAAGTTCAGGAATAGATATATACGGAATAGAGAAATTCCACCCACCTAAGTAAAGAACTGTTATAAATAATGAAGAAACTAATAAATTTAGGTAAGAAGCAAGGTAAAATAAAGCGTATTTGATACCTGAATATTCCGTTTGATAACCTGCTACTAATTCTTCCTCTGCTTCTGGTAAATCGAAGGGTAATCTTTCACATTCTGCTAGAGAAGAAATTAGAAAAACAACAAACCCGATAGGCTGACGCCACAGATTCCACCCCCAAAATCCATATTTTGACTGCGCCTCAACTATATCAACTGTACTTAAACTGTTAGATAATCATAGTCGATAATAACATCACTGCTCGCATCGCTATTTCAAAACCGTACATGAGACTTCGGCTTCATACGGCTCCTCTATGGCCACAAATAAATGTAAGAACTTGCTCGATATTATCTCCGTCCTTATTTGGATGGTAAATATACATCGGGAAGCCAAAAATTAGACCAATGAAATTCCGTCTGCTCAAATATAAAAGGTGCTTCCGAATTGATCTTATCCATTACAATTTGAATTTATCTTTGTTTGGTAATAACTTAATCTTTTAATAAAATACTCGTTATATCAATAAATATGTTCTATCAATAACTATAAAGATAAAGAAAGAATTGGGTATTAATTCAAAATTCATGATAAGAATTCTATATGTTATGTATAGATATGGATGGGGAAAATAAGAAATAAAGATCCTTTGTATTATTATTTATTCATTTTTCTCATTCTATTTTTGAATTCTATTTTTTTTGTTCCTGTTCTTCTTTCTCAGAGGGAGGGTACTCTGAAAAAAAAAATAAAGGATTAATTCGTTTTTGATAGTCATTTCTTTAATCAGTGAATAGGAGCATACTCTAGATCGGAATCGTGGGGAAGTACTGCTTGGTCATTTCTACCAACTTAAAGTCCCCATTATAATTCGTTTTATCCAAAGTTTTATATAACAATACCGTTTTTTAATACCTTATATTATCTCTATTACTAATCCTTTGTGTACCTTGGTGTTCCTAACTGTTCACTGATTTTTGATTGATCCCCCGTATGGTAATACATATAAAAAAGTAGTGGAACCCCCATACGTTGATCTTTTGTACCCGCTTCAAGATATGAGAATTAGTCAAAGAATCTTAATCTTGGGGTAAACAGTTTATATACTGCTTATGTTTATATTCTTGTACATAGGGAATGAGATTTTCTCTTCTTACTGCAAATTTATAAGCAGTTTGATTTTACTCATATAACTATCTAGTTTAACTCATCAACCCTAATGATGAATAAAAAATGAAAATATCCATTCAATATATTCAACCTCTTTACTTTATTTCTAGAGAGAAGGGAAAATAATCATGTTCCAACGAATCACACGTAGAGATATTGATAATACACATAGAGTTAATGGTATTTCATAACTAATAGATTGAGCAGCAGCCCGTAGACCACCTAAAAAGGAATATTTATTGTTCGATCCATATCCTGACATAAGAAGTCCAATAGGAGCAATACTTGAAATGGAGATCCATAAAAAAACACCTATACTGAGATCGGCTAAAATAAGGCGATATCCAAAAGGAATTACTAAATAACTTAGTAGAACTGATATGACCGCTATAGACGGTCCCACGCTAAACAAACGAATATCTCCTCTAGATGGAAGTAGGTCCTCTTTAAAAAGTAATTTGGTCCCATCTGCTAGAGCTTGAAGAATCCCCAACGGACCGGCATATTCAGGCCCAATACGTTGTTGTATTGCTGCGGATATTTCTCTTTCTAACCACACAATTACTAGGACCCCTATTGTGATTCCTAATAGAAGGGTGAAAATGGGAACAAAGATCCATATGAGTCCATAAACTTCTTTTAAGGATTCCAATCTAGAAAAAGAATTGATAGCTTGTACTTCTACTTCTGTCGTATCAATTATCATTTCAACGATCAACTTCTCCCATAATGATATCTATACTACCTAGTATCGTCATGATATCGGCCAATTTCATTCTTTTAACTAATTGAGGGAGAATTTGCAAATTGATAAAACCAGGCGGCCGAATTTTCCATCTCCAGGGGAAAACACTACTATCTCCTATCAAATAAATTCCTAATTCTCCTTTTGGGGCTTCTACTCTTACATAAAGTTCTTGTTTCGACAATTCAAAATTGGGTGAAAGTTTTTTAGTAATAAATCTATATTCAAAATTAGTCCATTCGGAATTTTTTGCTCTATCAAAGCGCCGGACTTCTAAATTTTCATAGGGTCCCCCAGGAATTCCTTCTAGAGCCTGTTGAATAATTTTTATAGATTCCTTCATTTCACCGATTCGGACTAAATAACGAGCTAGTGAATCTCCTTCTTTTTGCCATTGGACTTCCCAATCGAATTTATTGTAACACTCATAACTATCAACTTTACGAAGATCCCATTGTATTCCAGAAGCACGTAACATCGGCCCTGATAAACCCCAATTTATTGCTTCTTCTCCACCAATAATGCCCACTCCTTCAACTCGTTCCAAAAAAATGGGATTCCGTGTAATAAGTTTTTGATATTCAGCAATTCCTGTTAAAGAATAATCACAGAAATCCAAACATTTATCTATCCAGCCATAAGGAAGATCAGCAGCAACCCCCCCAATACGGAAATAATTATGCATCATTCGCATACCCGTAGCAGCTTCGAATAGATCATATAACAATTCCCTTTCTCTGAAAATATAGAAAAAGGGAGTCTGTGCGCCGATATCCGCCATAAAGGGCCCAAGCCATAATAAATGAGAAGCTATACGACTCAATTCCAGCATAATGACTCTAATGTAACTGGCTCTTTTAGGTACTTGAACACTTTCCAATCGTTCTGGTGCATTTACTGTTATTGCTTCTGTGAACATAGTGGCTAAATAATCCCACCGTGTTACATAAGGCAAATATTGTATAATTGTTCGATTTTCTGCTATTTTTTCCATCCCTCTGTGTAAATAACCCAATACGGGTTCACAGTCAATAACATCTTCACCATCAAGAGTAACGATTAGTCGAAGAACACCATGCATTGATGGGTGATGCGGACCCATATTAACTATCATGAGATCTTTTCTTGTAGCCGGTACAGTCATATCTTTTCTTCCTTAATTCATTATTCCATGAATTTATCAAACGAAGTTCATCAAAATGAAAAATTTAATAACTACTAATAACTAAAGAAAAAAATGCAAACCAACCTTCAAATTAACGAGTTTTTGACTCCCGAATACCTAATTGACCAATTAATTTCTTATAACGTACTCCATTTTTATTTGACAAATAATCCAGTAGCCGTTGACGTTTTCCCAGAATTTTCCGTAGGCCCCTTTGTGATAAAAAATCTCTTTTATGTAATTCCAAATGTGAAGTGAGTCTCCGTATCTTATCCGTAAAACTGAATACTTGAAATTCAACAGATCCGCAGTTTTTTTCTTTTTCTTGTCGAATAGCTAAGATGAATGCATTTTTGACCATAAAAAACCAATTTTTCTATTTTTTTCTTTTCCGTGTATTTTACCGATCAGGAAAAATAATAATTATTATTATTATTATACCAGTTAGTTCCAGTTATTTGAATCTAGTACAAAAAAAATGGGATTTCTTCATATACACTACTTCAAATTTATATTAATTTTATCCAAATCAAATTTGTAATTTGATTTGGATAGAAAGGGATGATACATTTATCAGAATGTAACATGGTGTATGTGTATATCTTTCGGTTTTTATCCACCGAATATGGCATGCGATAGATATATAGGAAATATACTATTAACTAATTCTGAATCGTGGATACATATGTATTCTTGACATACTGAAATGACTACCGTTATTGGTATCAAACCAATAACGATTCATACAAGCTAAATCTTCTAATCGATAATTGGGCCAAAGAAACGATTTGAATTTAATGAATTTATTTGCATCTGTATTAAGATGCTTTTCCCCGTTTAAAAATTGTCCCCAGTTTTTTATGTTGTTTTGATTGCAAAATAGTGGATTTCGATTCACAACATTCCAATTCCGGGAATTGAAACAAATTAAAATTCTAAATTCTCTACGACGTCTGGGAGATAGAATATTTTCGGGAACAAGGAAATCAAAATGATTTCTGTTTCTATTCACAAGCATATTGCTGTGTTGTGCAATGGATCCATCAAAATTCTTTTTTTCAACATATCCACTTTTTATTATGCATTTTCCATTAGTTTGGCGCTTATTTTTATCAACCAATGAAATACCTATGGTTTGATATATAATCGATTTTCCATCCTTTTTCATAGATAAACGAATTGGTTCGATAATAAATATTCCTCTTTTTATCAATTCTGTAAGAGTTAGGTCTTTCTGAATCAACATTACATCCAGATGCATCTCTCCTCTTTGAATTGAGGATATAGCAATTTCTCTTGGATCTATCAGTCTAAGTAGGAGACAATATACCTTGATATTATTGATCATTCTTTGATTCAAGGAATCATCCCATCTTAATTGAAAAAGAAAATATTTTTTCAGGAAGAAATCCAGTTCTGCTTCTTTCTTGCTCTTGAATTGTTTTTTCTTTCTACCCTTTTTAATGTCTGCTCCCGTGTAATCTTCTTCAAGATTTTTCTTTTTGTTTTGTTTTCGTAGATCTGATACAAAATCTCCTTGACCTTGTTGTTTGTTTTTTGGGGGGTTGGAATTTTCTAATTCAAGATATTCTTTCTTTTCATTTTGACTAATATTTTTTTCATAGAAATGCAAATTAAAAATAAGTAATTTGATTGGTATGATCCACGGGTTAATCTTATACACATCAAAAAGTAGTACAAATTCTGGGAAAAACCAAGGTTCTAAATTTGATATGGTATGATATAACCTTTCTTGATTCATTCCTATCCAATCAAAAAAAATATTTTTTTGATTGGATAGGTTGATTTTGTGATGAATCGTAAAAGAAAAAGGATCTTTTTTTTCAAATTTTTGAGAATTTTGAGTTTCAGTTTTAGCATTTTTATGAATCTTGGTGCCGGTATGCGTATTGGCCCAGGTCTCAATATCGATATTATTTCTAAGACAAAAATGGAGAATTCTACAATCAAAAAATTTTCTATCCATATTTTTGTCCATATCAATAATAGATCTTTTTTCTAGATAATCACTAATAGATATACTTATCAATCTATAAAATGATTCGGATTTAAGTGTATTTGTATTGAAATTATATGGAATTTTTTTGTCCTCTATTTGTAATGTTGATCCAGAAATATACGAGTCCTTACTATTCCCATAATTTATATATTTATATGACAAAAGATCATATCCGTAATGTTTTTTCCATTTTTCTTTTTGACTTATCGATGAGTCCACTGCATAGTAATTTTGTTTCGTGTAATGAATTAATTGGTCTTTTTCTTTTTTATATAAATCTAATTTCATTGAGTCTTTCTTTTGAATCGTACGACATTGATTGACTCTATTTCGCCATTTTTTCGGTACTAAGTGATCCCACTTGGTCTGAGATAAATTGTATTGATAATGACCCCTTAACCAATTTTTCCATTTATTCATTCCAGACTTATGCATTTTTTTTTGCCTTGGTTTGGAATCAAATATTCCTCGTGTCGTACAATAATTCTTGATTATATCCCTAAGAAAAGGATAGGTGTGGTGATATTGAAGTACAGATTTCAAATGATACTTGTTAAGTAATTGATTTTGTGATAATTTATAAAATACATAGGCTTGAGACAAAGAAGATAAGTCACAATTATTATTCCTAACATTTTGATTACTAATATTAGTATTAGAAAAATTCGAAAACGGATTTTTTATAGTCGAAATAAAGTTCATTGTATTTTGATTTGTTTTCTCAATTCCTTCTTGATTTGTTTCAGCGTTGGAAATGGATTTGTTGATCATTTTTTTTGTTGATTCAAAGAAAAGTTGTGCATTGATCCTTGGAATCTTAATGATACATAGTAATATATCCATGTATATTTTTTCAACGAAGGATTTCATAAAATAATGTGATTTACGTATTACTCGGATATTTTTTCTTTTGAATATTTGCCAAATATCCTTCTTCGATTCCGATCTTTTATCATCACAAGCTCGAACTATTTTTTTCTTTCCTTTTGTGATTCCTTCTATTTGAGTCCTAATTGTGATTGTCTTATTAGCAAGATCTTTCATTTTTGTTTCTATGAGTGAATAATTTTCATTTACACAATTCGCGGATCGAATTCGAATGGTCGATTCTCGGATAATCTTAGTATTTATATTGGAATCTTTTTCGTTTTCATTCGATTCATATACTTTTACCTTTCTCAATTTCAATAAGAAAATGGGGTTTACTTTTTCAAGTTCTTTCATTATTAGGTTTATAACTAGTCTTGTTTTTTCTTTTGAAACTTTTATAAAACCTTTTCTTCTTTCTTTGAAAACCTTTATAACTTGAAAAAATTGCCTTTTCGCTTTTCTCGTTTTTTTTTCGAGTTCGTTAAAAATGGGTTCAAAAAAAGAAGGTCGTTTTCGGGGAGACCCAAAAGGTAGTTCTGCTTCCCTTCCCCAGATTGTTAAAAAACAAAAATTGTCTTTTTTCTCCTTTTTGCTTATTTTCTGATCTCTATCTCTATGATGAGATCGTACTTTAGATCTTCGCCAAGGTTTCAGACAGAAAGGAAATAGAATCTTTATCTGAATACCGTCTGTTAACCAATTTTTGGGAAATTCTGTTTCTGATAATTGAACGCCATTATAGGTACATTTAACATGCATTTCTTTATTCCATTCCTTCAAATCCTCGTACCATTCGGGGAATTGCAATAATAACATACGACCAATATTTTTAGCTATTATCAATAAGGGTAATATAACGTATTTTCTAAGAAAAGATTGGGTTACTAACATGAAACCTCTTATTGCTTGAGTAAATATAAAGGTATCCCAAGCTTCTGATATTGCTATTCGTTCATTTTCTTCTTCTTTCTCTTCGTAAGAAATTTGCAATTCTGGGTTTTCCCATACCCAATTCCTAAAAATGTGATTAATCATTTTAGAGATATCAAAAAACGAAAAAAAAAATGTTTTGTCTATGCGATCAAAAAAAAGTGGAGAATGCACATTTGCTTGAAATATTTCCCAAATAACTGTTTTACGTCTTTGAGCACGCATGGATCCTTTGATTATACCCCGTCGAAAATCCGATTGTTGTGAGTAACGTATCAAAGCCACTTCCTCTTCTTCATCATTAGTGCTATTATTACTAGTATTATTATTACTAGTACTGGAATTAGTACTCTGATCGTTATCAGTATAAATTACCACGCGTTTGCCTTTTCTTGAACGAATTTCGGGATCTTCCGTCGATTCTTCTTCATTTTCTTCTTCCTCTTCTGCTAAATCATCTGTCAATTTGTATGACCAACGAGAAACCCTTTTACTGATTTCTTCCATTCCAAT